GTACTCACCCCTAATCGAATTGTTTGGGATTCAGAAGTGAAAGAAATCATTTTATCTACGAATAGTGGTCAAATTGGTGTATTACCAAACCATGCTCCTATTGCTACAGCTGTAGATATAGGGATTTTGAGAATACGACTTAAAGACCAATGGTTAACGATGGCCCTAATGGGTGGTTTTGCTAGAATAGGCAATAATGAGATCACTGTTTTAGTAAATGATGCGGAAAAGGGTAGTGATATTGATCCACAAGAAGCTCAGCAAACTCTTGAAATATCAGAAGCTAATTTGAGAAAAGCCGAAGGAAAGAGACAAATAATTGAGGCAAATCTATCTCTCCGGCGAGCTAGGACAAGAGTAGAGGCTGTCAATACGATTTCATAACCAATTGGTACGTTCAAATAATCAAAAGAAGTTCTGTTTCTAAACCCTATATTTTATTTGATTCTGTCGAGTGAATCCAATCAAGCAGAATCCAATTTTAATACAACGCAATTTAAAAATGAAATAGAAATAACTAAAAAATCTATAAAAATAGAAGAGGGTGGGACAAAAAACTTATTAGATACCGGAGTCGATGGTATCTAATAAGTTCTACCTACTATTGGATTTGAACCAATGACTCTTGCCGTATGAAAGCAATACTCTAACCACTGAGTTAAGTAGGTCATTTATCATTCCCAAAGGGAACCCATCCCGTCGATGGATTATAAATATCATATTCCTTATAAGCAATAATAATAATCTAAGCAATATCACTCAAAAATTTTTGATGTTGGATCATAGAATATTCATCTTGACAAGAAATTATATACATGATAAAATATGCATCACAGTTACTAAGGGCTATAGCTCAGTTGGTAGAGCACCTCGTTTACACGTGCGCCAATGTTTTTCAGGGGAGTCCATCATACAATCCACAAAACGGATCTTATTGATAAATCGATGTCTTACTCCATAACTTGGGGGGAACAACAGCCTGACAAACGCCTCGGTCTGATTTTGGTGTCCATTTAGGTACCAAACAGACTCCACCGTTGATTTAAGATATTGATAGGGTGAATACCAGTACATTCAATGCTAGGCATAATGAGTACAAGGTCCTCAAAAAATCTCTTTTCGTCTTATGAACTTTAAGGTGTATGAAGTTTCAGATTTTACGAACGATAGAGACTTTATTTAACTTAAAAGATCTAGGCCAGAGGCAAACCTACGTCAAGATAACCCCACCCTTGAAACACTTTGGTAGTGCTCCTGGAGCGGAATCCAAAATAATGACTCAGAGCACATGGAGCCATCTCCTTATCTTATTTTTCGGTGAAGAAAAAATATGGCGAATTGGCTGATATTTCTATCAGTTAATGAAAGAGCCCAATGCAAAAAAAAACATGCATGTTGGGTCTTTGAAACAGCTCAGATCATTTTGATAATAATAAGTTTGATCTGTTTTACCGAGAAGGTCTACGGTTCGAGTCCGTATAGCCCTAAATAAATAAAAATAAATGAAAATTGGGAATACAAAATTGCCTAATTTTCATTTATTCATTCTTGTTTGTTGTTTGTAACTGAACCCGTTGGTTCATCGAAACCCAATTTTTTCATAGAAACTCACTCGCCGACATCGTTTAAAGCAGAACAGAAAACTGAAAGAAAAACGTATTTCAAGAAATCGAATCGATCCTTTTCCAATCGTGGATAAACTTTGGTCATTAATCTTCGTAGGGAAATTCCATATGAATTTTCCTGTTCACAATCAAGGGATTAAGTTAATGATTCTTTGGTATACCTGACTTAAGAAGTCAAAGACACGAGCCTAGTGAAAACCAAAACTCCAAAGGGTTATTTACATAGATCTAGGGAATACCCCAATATATTTGGGGACAAGCCAAAGTTTGTTGAAAAACGAATCTCTTGTGTAAGTTTCATTGTCAACAATGTAAAATAATCTTTTTCATCGTATAGACCTAGCGAAGTACAACAAAAACAAAAAAAAAAAGAGGGGGTGCTCGTTTTTTTCTGTATTCAATCAAGAGAAAACCCCACCCAGATTCTAATAAACGGAATATACCAACACTAAGATTAAGATATTCGAAATCCGGAGACGGAAAAATACTTATCCACTCTCTTCCATTTGAATACTTGTTCTATTCGAAATCATTACTAAAAAAAACGACAAAAAGAACTCATGATTCTATTCCTAAAAAAAATCGAAATCTATAAATCAAATTTTTATAAAAAAAAAATTCAAATATTCAAAAGAATAATCAGTTCTAAATTCTTAAACACAAAATAAGAATTTTATTTAGAAGTCACTTTCTTTAGCAAGAATCCTAGACGAAGACAAGATAATTAAAGTTATACTAACTAACTAAATTCAATAAAATCGAACTCAAAAAATGAAGTAGACTAGAAATAGGATCTCCAGAAACTAGATGGTTTTGTCAAAATGACTTCTTTATTTGACTAAAGAATTGTGGGTGACTTTACAACTTCAATTTGA